TGACTAAAATATTAGAATATTTAGTGCCGGGTTATTTTTTGTAAATTTTTAATAGGGGCTTTTGGGTAATTAGTGGATGAGCAAGATAAAAATTGATGCACATATATATATATATATATATATATAATGGGGATGCCAATTCACACTTCAACTATGTTGGCTCGTGCGTTAGTTGAGTCCTTCTTGGTTTAGGGGTTTGACAAGAATAACAGGATTCGCTGAGCGTAGGGGGGTAGGGGGGTTTGTCGCGCAAAAACCAAAAGGGGGGCACTATGTAAGGATAAGTTGAACAAGAGATAAGTATGTTATGCACTTGATATAGTAGTATGTAACTCTTGAGTTATGTCTTTCAATAATTAACATTTATTATTACATACAAGGAAAAATGTTCAACCTTAAATTAACATTTGAGCCTGCACTCTGAGATGCCAAGTGAAAAGGAAATAAAAAAAGAGAACGTTATGCATATAAGAGAATGCTCGGCATGGTGGGTAACGAGACATATGTACTACACCATTAATCAGATGCCAGTATAATTATCCGAGGGTGGGATATTACAGTTATGTTCCTGAAATAGGAACCAGATGCCAGTAATAGTTCATATTGTGCGACCCCCACAGTTATTGTCCCTGATTCTATCATGCATGATATACCTTTATATACAAGGTTGGTGGTCTCTTACTACATTAAAATGGTTTTGTGGGATTTTAGTTGGTTATTTCAAGGAAAAATCTGAGGACAAATTTTTAGGGATTAATCTATTACCCAGGTTAAGATAGTAGTATTTGTGAGTCTTAATATTATGCTTTATGTATAGCTTGATATTTAGTACTTGCTTTATGATTAAAATAATGAACTGGTGATAATACATACATGAATAAATACATTATTGGAAGGTTACATGCATATGTATTAGACCATAAGGGTGGCGCCCGGTCCACCAGGAAATAGTTTAGTTTAGAATTCTGGCTTTGGGAGCCAGTGGTGGGAGTTAAAATCTCTCTTTTCTGGGCGCTAGGGAGGAATTTAACCTCCGATCTTCGGATTACAAGACCGATGCTTTTAGACTAAGCTACTAGGGCAAGCTCATTCTAGTGCTTTATTTTCCAACCATCCTGCTAGTGGAATAAAGATGAGGAATAAAGCAAAGTATAAGACGGATGCGATTTGTCCAATGATAATAAATGGGTGTTCTACTGGCATTCCTCCGATTCATGTTAAGATAATTATATCTGCCACTAGGGCTCAGAACAGGAATTGGGTAATTGGGCGGAATGTTAATCCTCGTTGTTTTGAGGTGTGAAGGAGTGGGACTACTATTAAGACCAGGATGGAAAATAGTAATGCAAGAACACCTCCAAGTTTGTTTGGGATGGATCGTAAGATGGCATAGGCGAACAGAAAGTATCATTCTGGCTTGATATGTGGGGGAGTAACTAAGGGGTTAGCGGGGGTGAAGTTTTCTGGGTCGCCTAGTAGGTTGGGGGAGAATAGTGCTAGCAGTATGAGAGCTAGGAGTATAAGTACAAATCCTAGTAGGTCTTTATATGTGAAGTATGGGTGAAAGGAGATTTTGTCCGCGTCTGAGTTTAGTCCGATTGGGTTGTTTGATCCTGTTTCGTGAAGGAATAGAAGGTGGAGGATGGTTGCAGCGGCGATGATAAACGGAAGCAGGAAGTGGAATGCAAAGAATCGTGTTAGTGTTGCGTTGTCTACTGAGAATCCGCCTCAGATTCATTGAACTAGCATGTCTCCTATATATGGTACGGCGGATAGAAGGTTTGTAATGACTGTGGCACCTCAGAAGGATATTTGGCCTCATGGGAGGACGTAGCCAACGAAGGCTGTTATTATGACTAGGAGGAGGAGGACTACGCCAATGTTTCAGGTTTCTTTATAGAGGTAGGATCCGTAATAGAGGCCTCGGGCAATATGTATATAGATGCAGATGAAGAAGAATGATGCTCCGTTGGCGTGAATGTTGCGGATTAGTCAGCCGTAATTTACGTCTCGGCAGATATGGGTTACTGATGAAAATGCGGTTGAAATATCTGAGGTGTAGTGTATGGCTAGGAATAGGCCGGTTAGGATTTGAGTGGCTAGACATAGTCCTAGGAGGGATCCAAAATTTCATCATGCTGAGATGTTGGACGGTGCTGGTAGGTCGACTAGTGCGTCGTTAGCGATTTTAATTAGGGGGTGTGTTTTTCGTAGGCTTGCCATTGGGTGGTTTCTATAGTTGAACAACAACGGTGGTTCTTCAAATCATTGGTCTCAGTTAAAGTCTGAGTAGAAATTATGACCTATTTTATGTTTATGTTATTGATGGCTTTGGTTGTGGGTTTAGTTGCTGTGGCATCTAATCCTACGCCATACTTTGCTGCGTTAGGTTTGGTAGTTGCAGCTGGGGTTGGGTGTGGGGTTTTGGTGGGCCATGGGGGTTCTTTTTTATCGTTAGTTCTTTTTCTAATTTATTTAGGGGGGATGCTCGTGGTTTTTGCCTATTCGGCAGCTTTAGCTGCTGAGCCTTTCCCGGAGGCTTGAGGTAGTCGTTCTGTGTTGGGTTATGTTTTGGTTTATTTACTAGGGGTTAGTCTGGTAGCGGGGTTGTTTTGAGGGGGGTGATACGAGGGTTCATGGACGGTTGTGGACGGGTTAAAAGAATTCTCTGTTTTGCGTGGTGATGTTAGTGGTGTGGCTGTAATATATTCGTTTGGTGGGGGGATGTTAGTTATTTGCGCTTGGGTGTTGCTTTTGACTTTGCTTGTTGTGTTAGAGCTTACTCGTGGTTTAAGTCGTGGGACTTTGCGTGCGGTTTAAAGGAGAATTATGATGGAGGCTATGGTTAGAGTCAGAAGGAAGATGGTTAGATATGTCTTGATTATTCCTCGTGAAATGTTATTTGTGGCTTTTGCCATAGTTTTTTGTGTTTGTGCTAGGCCTTTTGGTCCAATTGTTTCGAGCCATGTTTTGTCTAGTTGGGTGGCGGCTGATTGTCCTAGAGTAAGTTTAAGTTTTGGAATGAGTCGGTGTACAACTATTGGGAAGAATCCTAATATGTTTGAGAAATGGTGTGTGGGGATTGTTGGGGTAATTTTTACTTGTTTACTTGTCATGTTGGCTAATTCTATGGCTGTTAGTAGGCCTATAATTGTTACTATGAGGGCTGCTGTTTTTAGGGCGGTTGGTATTGTTATGATGGGTGTTTTTATTGGTAGAAGGTTTTGAGTAATAATAAGTCCTGCAGTGATACTTCCTCAGGCAAGTCGTTTAAGGGGATTGATTACTAGTGGATTGTTTTCGTTAATTGGACATAGGGGTAAGAATCGTGGGGCTCCTATGATTACGAAGTATACTAGACGGAAGCTATATACTGCAGTAAATGAAGTAGCGATTAGTGTGAGGGTTAGGGCTCAGGCGTTAAGATAAGAGGTGTTTAGGGCTTCAATAATTGCGTCTTTTGAGAAGAACCCTGCTAGGAATGGGGTTCCTGTCAGGGCTAGGCTGCCGATTGTAAAGTAGGTTGAGGTAGCAGGTATAATATTAAATAGGCCTCCTATTTTTCGGATATCTTGTTCGTCGTTTAGGCTGTGGATAATTGATCCTGAGCACAGGAATAATATGGCCTTGAAAAAGGCATGGGTGCAGATGTGGAGGAACGCTAGTTGTGGTTGGTTAAGTCCAATTGCGACTATTATTAGGCCTAGCTGACTCGCTGTTGAGAAAGCTACGATTTTTTTAATATCATTTTGGGTTAGGGCGCAGGTGGCTGAGAATAGCGAGGTTAGTGCTCCAAGGCAAAGACAGATTGTTAGGACTAGCTGGTTATTTTCCATAAGGGGGTGGAAGCGGATTAGTAGGAAGATTCCTGCAACAACTATAGTGCTGGAGTGGAGTAGGGCAGATACTGGGGTAGGGCCCTCTATGGCGGCTGGGAGTCAGGGGTGAAGGCCAAATTGGGCTGATTTTCCTGTTGCGGCTAAGATAAGTCCAATTAGAGGGAGGGTTATGTCAAAGTCTTTTGATAGTGTTAGGATTTGTTGAATTTCTCAGGAGTTGAGGTTTATTGCGAATCAGGCTGTGGTTAAAATTAGTCCGATATCTCCTACTCGGTTATAGATGACAGCTTGTAGGGCTGCTGTGTTGGCGTCTGTCCGCCCGTATCATCACCCGATGAGTAGAAATGACATAATTCCTACTCCTTCTCAGCCAATAAATAGTTGAAAGATGTTGTTAGCTGAGACTAGAATAATTATGGCTACTAAGAAGATGAGTAAGTATTTAAAGAATCGGTCGATGTTGGGGTCGGAGTGTATATACCACAGTGAAAATTCAAGGATTGATCAGGTGACGTATAAGGCAATTGGGATAAAAATTAGGGAGTAGTGGTCAAATTTAAAGCTAATATTTACGTCGAATGTTTGGGTGTTTATTCATTGTCAGTTTGTTACAATGCTTTCTGTTCCCTGAGTTAGAAAGATTGTGAGTGGTAGGAGGCTGATGAAGAATGCGGAGCTAATGGCGGTTTTGGTGGTTTTTGCTATATGAAGTTCTTGTTGGTGGGGGTTAAGTGTGGTGAGCAGTGGGTGAAGTAGGATGAGAAAGGTTAAGAGGAGGGATGAGTGTATGATTAATGTCATAGCTTCCACTTGGATTTGCACCAAGAGTTTTTGGTTCCTAAGACCAACGGATGAGCTGTTATCCTTTGGGAGCGCAAGGAAGCCAGGGATTTTAACCATGGAGCGTAAGAATTAGCAGTGCTTACTATTTTCTGTATCTTCCTTGGTGAGTAAGGGGATTTTAACACCTATCTTTAGAATCACAATCTAATATTTTGGTTAAACTATACTTACAGTAGCATCATCCTCATATAAGTTCTGGTTTTGTCACTAGTAGGATGATGGGAATTAGGTGAAGGGTCATTAGTAGATGTTCCCGGGTATGGAACGGTTGAAGTCCTGTGATGTGGTTTGGTGTTGGGCCTCGTTGTGATATGAGGAATATGTACAGGGAGTAGCTAGCTGTGATCAGGGTTCCTAGTCCGGTAAGCAGGATTGTTCAGGGGGATCAGTTGAATAGTGTTGTGATAATTATGAGTTCTCCTATTAGGTTGGGTAGTGGTGGTAATGCCAGGTTGGCCAGATTGGCGATAAATCATCATACTGCTGTAAGTGGGAAGATCACTTGTAATCCTCGGGCAAGGACTATTGTTCGGCTGTGAGTTCGTTCGTATGCTGTGTTGGCTAAACAGAATAATGCTGAGGATGCTAGTCCGTGGGCAATTATGAGAATAATTGCTCCCGAGAAACCTCAGGGGGTTTGAATTAGGATTCCTCCTGCCACTAGTCCCATATGGCCTACGGATGAGTAGGCAATTAGTGATTTCAGGTCTGTTTGTCGAAGGCAAATTGACCCAGTTATAATAATGCCTCAGAGGGCCAAGATGATAAATGGGTAGGCTAGCTCTTTTGATAGTGGGTCGAGCATTACTATTATGCGCATTATTCCATATCCACCAAGTTTTAGTAGGACTGCTGCTAGTACTATTGATCCTGCTACAGGGGCTTCTACATGTGCTTTTGGTAGTCATAGGTGAACTCCATATAGTGGTATTTTTACTAGAAATGCGATTAAGCAGCCAGCTCATCAGAGCGTATGGCCTCAGGAATTGAGTTGTATAGGTTGTGAGTATTGGAGTACTAATATTGAGAGTGTACCGGTGGTTTGTTGAAGAAGGAGTAGGGCAACTAGAAGTGGGAGGGATCCTGCCAGGGTGTAGAATAAGAAATAGGTTCCTGCATTGAGGCGTTCGGTTTGATTTCCTCATCGGGTAATGATAATGAGGGTTGGAATAAGTGTAGCTTCGAATATGATGTAGAATATGATAATTTCTGTGGCGCCGAATGCTATAATTAAAAAAGTTTGTAGTGAGGTGAGGAGTATAATGTATGAGCGTTGTCGGCTAATTGGTTCAGGGTTAATATGGTTCTGGCTAGCTAGGATTATAAGTGGGAGTAATCAGCATGTTAGTACTAGGAGGGGGGTTGACAGTGGGTCTGTGGCCAGGTATGTGTTGGAGGAGGTTCATCCGGTTTCGGATGTTCATTTTAGTCATGTTAGGCTGGTAAAAGCAATTAAGAGGCTGTGTGCGGTTGTGGTTGTTCATAGCCACTTGGGGGATGTCAGTCAGATTGTTGGGAATAACATAATTGTTGGGATTAGTACTTTTAGCATTGTAGAAGGTTAAGGCTTTGTAATCGGTTAGTTCCGTGAGTACGAACTGTGGCAACTAGCAGTGCTAGGCCGGTGCTAGCTTCACAGGCAGAAAAAGCTAGGAGTAGCATGGGGGCTGTTGAGAATCCTGTAGATTCAAATTGTAGTGCTCATAGGGCTAGTGCAATGAATAGGGATAGTATTATTCCTTCTAGGCATAGAAGTGCCGAGAGTAGGTGGGTTCGGTGAAATGCTAGTCCTATTAGGCCTAGAATAAATGCTGAGCTGAAGCTAAAATGTGCGGGTGTCATAAGGGGGCCGTGGAATTAAACCACGATTTTCTGAGCCGAAATCAGAGGTCTTGTTTTGGACTAACTCCCTATTCTGCTCATTCTAAGCCACCTTGGGTTCATTCATAAATTAATCCGAGGGTTAATAGGATTAGGACTGTTGTGGCTCAGAAAAATGTTCCTGTGGGATTTTGGAGTTGGTCACCTCAAGGTAGTGGGAGGAGGAGAGCAATTTCTAGGTCGAAGAGAAGGAATAGAATTGCCACTAGGAAGAAACGTAAGGAAAATGGTAGTCGGGCGGATCCTAGTGGGTCAAATCCACATTCGTATGGTGATAGTTTTTCTGCGTCTGGGTTTATTTGTGGTAGTCAAAAAGAAACAACTGCTAGAATTAGGGACAGGGCTATTGTAATAATTAAAATGGCTGTAATTAGGTTCACTATCTTTCCTTGGGGTTTAACCAAGACTGTGTGATTGGAAGTCACTTGTACTAACTTTAATACTAGAAAGATTATGAGCCTCATCAGTAGATAGATACGTAGAGGAATAGTCATACTACGTCTACAAAGTGTCAGTATCAGGCAGCGGCTTCAAAGCCAAAGTGATGTTCAGATGTAAAGTGATATTGGGCTTGGCGTAGAAGACAGACTGCCAGGAAGGTTGATCCAATAATGACATGTAGTCCGTGGAATCCTGTGGCTACGAAGAATGTTGAGCCGTAGACTCCATCTGCGATTGTAAATGGTGCTTCGTAGTATTCTATGGCTTGAAGTGCGGTGAAGTAAAGTCCCAGTAGAATTGTTAATGCTAGAGATTGAATAGCTTGTTTTCGTTTTCCTTCTATAATGCTGTGGTGAGCTCATGTTACTGTAACCCCTGATGCCAGTAGTACAGCTGTGTTGAGGAGGGGCACTTCAAAGGGGTCTAGTGGGATGATTCCTGTGGGGGGTCAGCATCCCCCTAGTTCAGGTGTTGGTGCTAGGCTTGAGTGATAAAAGGCCCAGAAGAACCCGAGGAAAAAGAATACTTCAGAGGTGATAAATAGAATTATTCCGTACCGTAGGCCTTTTTGCACGGGGGGCGTATGATGGCCTTGGAAGGTTCCCTCTCGAATAATGTCGCGTCATCATTGGTATATGGTGAGAAGTAGGAGGATTATTCCTAAGGTTATTAGTGTTGTTGAGTGGAAGTGAAATCAGATTGCTAAGCCGGATGTTGTTAGTAGGGCAGCGATAGCTCCGGTTAGGGGTCATGGGCTTGGGTCGACTATGTGGTAGGCATGTGCTTGGTGGGCCATTAAGTGTTTTCTTGCAGGTATAGGCTTAAAAGAAGAACGAATACATAGGCTTGGATTATTGCAACTGCCACTTCTAGTAGTGTAAGAAGAAATAGTACGGCGGCAGTTAAAATTGCCACTGTCGGTATTATAGGTAAGAGGACAAATACGGCAGTGGCGATAAGTTGGATTAGCAGGTGGCCTGCGGTTAGGTTGGCTGTAAGCCGAACTCCTAGGGCTAGTGGTCGGATAAATAGGCTAATTGTTTCGATGATAATTAGTACTGGGATCAGTAGGATAGGTGTTCCTTCTGGCAGAAGGTGTCCTAGTGCAACTGTTGGTTGGTTTCGTATTCCGATAATTACCGTGGCAAGTCATAATGGTACAGCAAATCCTATATTAAGTGATAGTTGTGTTGTGGGTGTAAAAGTATATGGCAGTAGGCCTAGCATATTAATTGTAATTAAGAAAATTATTAGTGAAGTCAATAGTAGTGCTCATTTATGTCCTTCTACACTTAGTGGTAGTATTAGTTGATTTGTGGAGCGGTTAATGAATCATTCTTGGGCTGTGATGAGTCGGTTATTAATTCATCGGGATGATGGGGTCGGGTAAAGTACTCAGGGCAGGGCAATTGCGATGGCAATTAGTGGGATTCCCAGGTATGAGGGGCTTGCAAATTGATCGAAGAAGCTTGCTATCATGGTCAGTCTCAGTATTCAGTTTTGTGTTTTTCAGCACTTACTGGGGTTGGTTCGTTTGGTGAGGTATGGTTTAAGATTTTGGTTGGGATAATAGTTAAGAAGATTAATCAAGAAAACACTAAAATTATGAATCAAGGGCCGGGGTTTAATTGTGGCATTTCACTAAGGGTGGTCTGGAGTCACCAATCTTTGGCTTAAAAGGCCAATGCTTTGTCCAATATTTAGCTTCTTAGCGAGGCAGAGGTTGCAGGGTATGTAGATCAGAGCATGAAGTTTGGTAGTGGTACTGTTTCGATCACAATTGGTATAAAGCTATGGTTAGCCCCGCAGATTTCTGAGCATTGTCCATAGTACACCCCTGGGCGTGAGGCAAGGAGAGCAGTTTGGTTAAGTCGTCCTGGGACTGCATCCATTTTTACACCCATAGATGGAACAGCTCAAGAGTGTAGTACATCTTCGGCAGATACTAGAATACGAATGGGGGATTGTACTGGGATAACTATTCGGTGGTCTGTCTCTAGGAGTCGAAATTGTCCTGGGGTAAGATCTTGGGTTGGTACTATATAGGCATCGAAGGCTAGGTCTTCGTAGTCTGTATATTCGTAGCTTCAGTATCATTGATGTCCTATTGCTTTAATTGTTAGGTGGGGGTCGTTGATTTCGTCTATGAGATATAGAATGCGTAGGGAGGGTAGGGCAATTATGACTAAAATTACAGCGGGTAAGATGGTTCATACGATTTCGATTTCTTGGGAGTCTAGAATAAATTTATTAGTGAGTTTAGTAGATACCATTGCAATGATAATATATAATACTAGGGCGCTAATTAGGAATACAATTATTAGTGCGTGGTCGTGGAAGTGAAGAAGCTCTTCTATGACTGGTGATGCTGCGTCTTGGAATCCTAGTTGTGCTGGATGTGCCATTAAGTTTTAGGCTCAAAAGACATGCGGGGATTTAACCCACAATTTCACCTTGACAAGGTGGTGTAATTTACATTTTACTAATGTCTTAGAAGAAAGTGACAGAGTGGTTATGTGGCTGGCTTGAAACCAGCATATGGGGGTTCAATTCCTCCCTTTCTCGTTAGTTTGATTGAACTTGAACGAATGCTGGTTCCTCGTATGTGTGGTAGGGAGGGGGGCAGCCGTGGAGTCATTCTACGTTTGTTGTTGTTAGTTCTACAGATAGTACTTCTCGTTTAGCGGTGAAGGCTTCTCATAGAATAAATAAGAATATGATTACCGCCACTAATGAAATTAGTGATCCGATAGATGATATTGTGTTTCATAGAGCATAGGCGTCTGGGTAGTCAGAGTATCGTCGTGGCATGCCCGCTAGTCCGAGGAAGTGTTGTGGGAAGAACGTAAGGTTAACCCCAATAAATATGACTGCGAAGTGGATTTTTGTTCAGGCGCTATGGAGGGTGTACCCAGTTAATAGGGGGAATCAGTGAACGAAGGCTGCTATAATAGCAAATACAGCGCCTATAGATAATACGTAGTGGAAATGTGCAACTACATAATAAGTGTCGTGAAGAACGATGTCAAGTGATGAATTGGACAGGACAATTCCTGTGAGTCCACCCACTGTAAATAGGAAGATGAATCCCAGGGCTCATAGTAAAGGTGTTTCTCATTTGATTGACCCTCCGTGGAGTGTGGCCAGTCAGCTGAAGACTTTAACACCTGTTGGGATTGCGATGATTATTGTTGCAGATGTAAAGTATGCACGAGTGTCCACGTCTATTCCGACGGTAAATATGTGGTGGGCCCATACGATAAACCCTAGGAGGCCAATGGCTATTATAGCTCAAACTATCCCTATGTAGCCAAATGGTTCTTTTTTACCGGAATAGTAGGCTACGACGTGAGAAATAATTCCGAACCCCGGGAGGATGAGGATGTAGACTTCTGGGTGACCGAAGAATCAGAATAGATGTTGGTAGAGGATTGGGTCCCCTCCCCCTGCCGGATCAAAGAATGTGGTGTTGAGGTTTCGATCTGTTAGGAGTATTGTGATCCCAGCGGCTAGGACAGGAAGTGATAGGAGAAGGAGTACAGCGGTGACAAGCACGGATCAGACGAACAGAGGTGTTTGGTATTGAGAGATGGCTGGGGGTTTCATGTTAATAATTGTAGTGATGAAGTTAATTGCCCCAAGGATTGATGAGACACCTGCTAAGTGGAGCGAGAAAATTGTTAGGTCTACTGATGCTCCTGCGTGGGCTAGGTTTCCTGCAAGGGGTGGGTAGACTGTTCATCCTGTCCCGGCTCCAGCTTCAACACCAGAAGAGGCTAGTAGTAGCAGGAATGATGGGGGCAGTAGTCAGAAACTTATGTTGTTCATTCGTGGGAATGCCATATCTGGGGCTCCAATCATTAGTGGTACGAGCCAGTTTCCAAATCCTCCAATAAGGATAGGCATTACTATAAAGAAAATTATAACAAAGGCGTGGGCAGTAACAATAACATTGTAAATTTGGTCATCGCCTAAAAGCGACCCGGGTTGACTTAGTTCAGCCCGAATTAGGAGGCTTAGGGCGGTTCCCACTATTCCGGCTCAGGCACCAAATACGAGATAGAGGGTACCAATGTCTTTGTGGTTAGTAGAGAAGAATCAGCGCGTGATTGCCACAGGTAGGGTGGCCGAGTGCTTAGGCGGTGGGTTGTAGCCCCGAAGACAGAGGTTTAAGTCCTCTCCCTATCAGCCCTGTGGTGAAGAACACATCGGATTGCAAATTCGAAGACGTAGATTAATACTCTGCCGGGGCTTTTCCCGCCTTGCTGAGCCCGGCGGCGGGAAAAGTAGATGGATGCTCGCTGGCTTGAGCGCTTAGCTGTTAACTAAGAGTTTGTAGGATCGAGGCCTTCCCATCTAGTAAGGCCTTAGCTTAATTAAAGCGTCTGATTTGCAATCAGGAGATGTAAGTTAATCCCTTGTAGGTCTTAGTCAGGGACTAGAAGATTTTCACTTCTACTTAAAGCTTTGAAGGCTTTTGGTCTTGATGTTATCCTAAGTCCCTAGGTGGCTATTATTAAAATGGCTGGGGTTATTGGTAGAAGTCCTAGGGTGGCTGTGATGAATAGGGCGGTTGGTAGGGAGGTTTGGGTTGATTGAGTTCGTCAGGGGGTGGTTGAGTTGGTTGTGCTGGGGGAGACGGTTAGTGTTATTGCGTAGCATAGTCGTAGGTAGAAGTACAGGCTGATTAGGGCGGTTAGGGCTATTGTTGTGGCGATGATGGGGAGGTTTTGTTTTGTTAGTTCTTGTAGAATTATTCATTTTGGTATAAACCCTGTGAGTGGTGGGAGGCCACCAAGTGACAGTAGTACTAAGGCAGTTGTTGATGCGAGCACGGGGTTTTTTGATCAGGTTGTTGCAAGTGTACTAATGTTGGTTGTTAATGATGTTTTCAGGGTTAAGAATGTTGCGGAGGTTATGATAATATATGTTCCTAGTGCGAGGAGGGTAAGCTGTGGGGCGTATTGGATTACAATAATTATTCATCCTATGTGGGCGATCGAGGAGTAGGCTAGGATTTTTCGTAGTTGGGTTTGGTTTAGTCCTCCTCATCCACCTACTAATGTGGATATTACTCCTAACAGTGTTAGGAGTAGTGGGTCAATGTTTTGTGCTGTTTGGATGATTAGTGCGAATGGGGCGAGTTTTTGTCAGGTGGATAGGATTAGGCCCGTTAGTAGGTCTAGTCCCTGTAGGACTTCTGGCATTCAGAAATGTACTGGTGCGAGTCCGATTTTAAGTGCTAGGGCGGCTATGAATATCGTGTTGGCTAGGGGGTTCGATAGGTTGTTGATGCTTCATTCTCCTGTTATTCAGGCATTCGTTGTGCTTGCGAAAAGGATCATTGCTGCTGCGGTGGCTTGGGTTAAGAAGTATTTTGTAGTTGCTTCAACTGCACGGGGGTGATGGTGTTGTGCTATTAGGGGGGCGATTGCTAGTGTATTAATTTCTAGGCCCATTCAGGCTAGGAGTCAGTGGGAGCTAGCAAAGGTTAATGTAGTTCCTAATCCTAGGCTGGATAGAAGGATTGCAAGTACATATGGGTTCATTGGCGGAGGAGGGACTTTAACCGTCATGTTCGGGGTATGGGCCCGAAAGCTTTATTAGCTGACCACGCCTATAGAGAGTAGTGTAAAGGAAGCACCAAGAGTTTTGATCTCTTGAGTATGGGTTCAATTCCCTTCTTTCTAGGAACTGAGGGGATTTTAACCCCTGTAATTCACTCTATCAAAGTGGTCCTTAGGTGCTCGGGCACAGTTCCTTTATTATAGTTGTGGGGGGAGTCCTGCCAGGGCGATTGGTAGGGCGGTGTGTCAGAGTACGAAGGCGAGTGTGAGGGGAAGGAAGTTTTTTCATACTAGGTGCATGAGTTGGTCGTACCGGAATCGCGGGTATGAGGCTCGTACCCAGAGGAAAACAGTGGACAGGAGTGCAGCTTTAGTCATTAAGTTGATTGTTGTGAGTTCGGGGATGCTAGGGATGTGTGAGGCCCCTAGGAAAAGTACGGCTGAGAGGGTATTTATTAAAAGGATGTTGGCGTACTCGGCCAGGAAAAAGAGTGCGAAGGGTCCTCCTGCATATTCTACGTTGAAACCAGATACTAGTTCAGATTCTCCTTCTGTCAGGTCGAATGGTGCTCGGTTTGTTTCGGCTAGTGTTGAAATGTATCATATTGCGGCTAAAGGTCAGGCGGGGATGAGTAGTCAGATGCTTTCTTGGGTGGTGTTGAACGTTTGTAGGGTGTAGCCTCCTGAAAAAATAATTACGGAAAGGAGGATTAGCCCTAGGCTGACTTCGTAGGAAATTGTTTGGGCTACAGCTCGTAGGGCCCCAATTAGTGCGTACTTTGAATTTGATGCTCAGCCTGATCCAAGAATTGAATATACTGCAAGGCTTGATAGGGCCAGAATAAATAGAATTCCTAGGTTGAGGTCAATTATTGGGTGGGGTATGGGTATTGGTGTTCATAGGATCATGGCTAGGGTTAGTGCAAGTATTGGGGCGGCTAAAAATAGGAATGGGGATGATGTGGATGGGCGGACGGGTTCTTTGGTGAAGAGTTTTACTCCATCAGCAATGGGTTGTAGAAGTCCGTAGGGTCCTACCACATTTGGTCCTTTCCGTAGTTGTATATATCCTAGTACTTTTCGTTCAATTAATGTTAGGAAGACTACTGCTAGGAGTACAGGTACGATGTAAGCCAAGGGGTTAATTAGGTGAGTAATTAAGGTGTTTAGCATAACTGGGAAGAGGATTTGAACCTCTGGCTAAAAGGGCTTAGGCCTTTCGCAATTTACCATGCTCTGCCACCCCAGTGTGTCCTTATTTTGGCTGGCTGAGTATTTTGGCTCGCCCTTTATTTTATTTATTTGTTTGCATAAATTAGGGGTGGGGCGTGCTTGAAGTATGGGCCCCTCTTTTCCGATCCTTTCGTACTAGGAAAAGTAGCGTTACAGATAGAAACTGACCTGGATTACTCCGGTCTGAACTCAGATCACGTAGGACTTTAATCGTTGAACAAACGAACCCTTAATAGCGGCTGCACCATTAGGATGTCCTGATCCAACATCGAGGTCGTAAACCCTCTCGTCGATATGGACTCTGGGAGAGGATTGCGCTGTTATCCCTAGGGTAACTTGGTTCGTTGATCGGCTTATACTGCCGGATCATGTTTGGTCAGATGTTCTGTGGCTTAGAGATGTTTCTCTTGGTTTTAGGAGGTATATCCCAGTCCACTTGGAGGCTTTATTTTCCTCCGTGGTCGCCCCAACCGAAGGTAAAATATCATATCCCACAAAGTTTTTGCTTTTTATGAAGTTGCTTGACGTGGGTTGAGTTTTGTACCTTAAGCTCCAAAGGGTCTTCTCGTCTTGTATTGTTATACCCGCTTCTGCACGGGTAAATCAATTTCACTGACTTGAAAAGGGAGACAGTTAAGCCCTCGTTTGGCCATTCATACAGGTCTCTATTTAAAAGACAAGTGATTGCGCTACCTTTGCACGGTCAGGATACCGCGGCCGTTAAACTTGTGGTCACTGGGCAGGCTGGACCTCCTATACTTGGCTGCGTTGCAGGAGGCGATGTTTTTGGTAAACAGGCGAGGCTTGTGTTTGCCGAGTTCCTTCCTTTTCTTTTAGTCTTTCCTTTATGGCACTCCAGTGTGGGGGTAACGATAGTTGGTTTGTGGATTTTTCTTGGTCTTTTTGTAGTCCACATTGCTCTCTGGGGTTGAGTTCGTTAGTTGCCAGTGGTTGGTCCGGTTTGGCTTACACTTGTGCTAGGAGAAGAGCGGGTCTTCTTGTTACTCATTTTAGCATAGTCTCTTCCATGTGGGCATGGGTTGGCCTAATAGTAGTTAGGGGAGTAAGATTTTTTGTCAGGATAATAAACTTTTTTCTGTCTGAGCTTTAACGCTTTCTGTTTAGGTGGCTGCTTTTAGGCCCACTAGAACGGTGTGTTTTGTGTATTATGATCTTTATCCTCCTGGAAAGGTTGTGTCCTTTGTTTAAGGGGCTGTACCCCCTTTAACTAACTCTCGTATATTTCTCTTAATGTCTTATTTGTGCTTTGATTTGGGGAGTACGAGGCTGAACTTCTATTCATCTCTTAGGCAACCAGCTATCACCAGGTTCGGTAGGTCTGTCACTTCTACCCGGAGCTCTTCCCACTCTTTTGCCACAGAGACGGGTTGGCCCTTAATAGGCTGTCTCGGGGTAGCTCACCTGGTTTCGGGGTTTCAAACTAAAGGTCTCTTTGCTTGGGTGTACTGGCTAAATCATGATGCAAAAGGTACAAGATTTAATCTTTGCTTTTTTGTGCTTATATGGGTTGTTTCATTTCTCTTTCAGCTTTCCCTTGCGGTACTGTTTCTATTGCTTTGTGGAACCTTTTCTGTCTCCCATACTCAGGTAAAAGAATGGTTTAGTTTTTGGTGTTAGGCTTATTTTGTTTATTTATATTGTTTGGTTAGTGGGTGGATTAAGCTAGCTGTTTGGCTCAGGACGATCCAATTTGCATGGATGTCTTCTCGGTGTAAGTGAGATGCTTAACTAACTCAGCCACGCCCTGGGTTTGATCCAAGTGCACCTTCCGGTACACTTACCATGTTACGACTTGCCTCCCCTTGTTGGTGCTGTTGCGTTAGGTAGCTTTTTGGTGTGTTTTGACGGGGAGGGTGACGGGCGGTGTGTACGCGTCTCAGAGCCGGGTTCAAAGGGACACTCTGTTTCCTTTTTACTACTAAATCCTCCTTCAAGCACTATTTTCATGGTGCGTGTTCGTAATATTCTGTGATAGAAAATGTAGCCCATTTCTTTCCACTTCATGCGCTACACCTCGACCTGACGTTCTGGGTTGTGCCCATTTTGCTTACTTTTGTCCCTTCACAGGGTAAGCTGACGACGGCGGTATATAGGCTGGGTTGGCTAGAAGTGGTGAGGTTAAACGAGGGTTATCGGTTCTAGAACAGGCTCCTCTAGGGGGGTCTGAGACACCGTCAGGTCCTTTGGGTTTTAAGCTGCTGCTCGTAGTACCCTGGCGGACATCTGATTGTAGGTGGATGTCTTGGTTTATGGCTGAGCATAGTGGGGTATCTAATCCCAGTTTGTTTCTCAGCTTTCGTGGGGTCAGGTATTTATTAAAGCTACTTTCGTATATAGGGCCTCGGACACCCAGAAGCGTATGACGGCCAAGGGGCCATTTGGCTTTAAAAAAATGTTTATCCTTAACCACCCTTTACGCCGTTGTAATATCAACTAGGGCCTCTCGTCTAACCGCGGTGGCTGGCACGAGTTTTACCGGCCCTCTTAACGCTAACTAAGTCAAGTTTTCACTTATGGCTTAATGTTTATCACTGCTGAATTCCCTTGGGGGTGTGGCTTGGCTAGGCGTCTTGGGCTAAATATTTGTGCCTGATGCCCGCCCCTCGTCCCCGGGTAGGGGGATTGAGGGCATACTCACTGGGCTGCGGAGACTTGCATGTGTAAGTTGGGTAATAGCTGATAGTAAGGTCGGGACCATGCCTTTGTGCATGCGGAGTTTCTTAGGACCCATCTTGGCATCTTCAGTGCCATGCTTTGTATTAAGCTACGCTAGC